TGAAAACCACCCGATTGCAGGTAATGCCAGAATTTTCGATTTTGTGAGGATCAATCAAATAAGGTTTTCATTAGAAAAAGATTCTATAAAAGCAATGATAAATAGATACTAATAGAGCAAGAAAAGAAGGAAATAAAAAAACATAGTATAGAAAAGATATCCAAAATGATATAGAAATCACTATCCTACCCTTAGTTTTTATTTCCTTAATTTAATATTGAATTGGTTTTTATTTCCTTAATTTATTTTATTTCCTTAATTTAATTGAATTTCGTTTGATTAGAGCAAAGTTCCTTAAAAACCTCTGCCTTTTTTAAAATATCCTGAACAGTTCCTGTAGGCTGAGCGCCTTTTTCAAGGAAATAGAGAATAGCGGGAACGTTTAAATAAGTTTGATTCTTGATCGGATCATAAAAACCCACTTTCCGAAGATCTCTTCCTTCTCTTCGGGATCGAACATCCATTGCAACGATTCGATAGACGGCTCATCGGGATAGATGTAGATGAAAAAGAACCCCCCCCCTAGAACCGTATAGGAAGTTTTCTCCTCGTACGGCTCGAGAAAAAATGATTCGAAGTTTTGTCTATGGATAAAATTATAATAAATAGTAAAGGAATCCGTAAAAGAAATTAGCCTATAATTTAACTCATAGTCATTTTTATTTAGCTTCCTTCCTGAAAACTAAAAAATCATTTGTACTCATAACTCAAGTTCAATAATTCTCAAATATATTAAAGAAAATTAAGATATTTTTTTATTGAGTGGTCTTTAACCCCCCCTTTTTTTTTGTCTCGTTGAAAATCTATTTGGATTCTTTATTCGGATCTGTGAGACAATTGAAGCGGTGTTTCCTTGTTCTGGGATCCTTTATCTTTGTTTTAAATCATTGGGTTTAGACATTACTTCGGTGCTTCTTAATCCTTTCAAAATGGTAGCAACATACCCCTTTTGTGATTTCTTTCTATCAAAGAATCATACCGACGGTTGATTCGTGCGCGATACACTGTGGATCGAAAAAGTTTTTGCGGTTCCAACAATTTTTTTGAATTTAAAATTTGCTCGAATCGGATTCTTTCGATTTCTATATCGAAGATATACTTACGAAGTTGTTCCAATTTATTGATTGGCATTAACCCTAGATCGTTGCCCCTGAGAAATTAATAAATACTTTCTACTCGAGCTCCATCATGAACTATTTACATTACAACCCAATAAAAAAAGAAGGGTTCTAGTAGAATAGAACAAACGACGTCGAGCCAAGAGCACCTTCATTCCTATATAAAATAAAATGGTGGATGTAAGAATAAGAATCCACACCGGATCGTGTCCTTCAAGTCGCACGTTGCTTTCTACCACATCGTTTTAAACGAAGTTTTACCATAACATTCCTCTAATTTGGAACCAGTATGGAATTGATTCAATTATGGAATCATGAATAGTCATTGGTTCAGTCGGTACAGAGACATAGTCATTTATATTTTTTCTTAGCTACATAGATAATAATAGATAATAAAGATTTTTCTGAAGAAATCTTAGCAAGACCTGGGCTTTTTTTGTATGAACGCAACTTTTTTCTATAAATCTCTATCTCAAAAAAATATCTAACAGAAATATTCAGAAATCAAAATATAGAAATAACATAACTAACAGAAATAACACGAATAAAGAAATTCTATTTGACTCTGCCTGTTCAAGTGACTCAATAAGATAGACTGACCCATTTCCAACTTCCTAAAGATTCAACCCATAAGGAATCATTACAAATCTTGATAATTGAAAAAGTTTCCTACTTCGACATCATTATTTGAGTCAAGTTTTACTTTTTACAGTAAAGACTACATTTGATTATCATAAGAAATAAATATTTCTGTTTCTTTTCGAATAGAATTGTCAATTATTTAAAGCAAATAAGCTAAATAGATCGAACAATAAAAAGAAATATCATTGTTAAATATTTAAATTTGAATATTTTAGGGATGCAAATTATTTTTCACAAAAATAGAAAGACTATTGTCACTGAATATAGGATAACAATACATACCTATAGGCTAAGCACTTCCTCGTTTTATATGTATTTTCATATTTTGTTTAACCTGAGGTTAAGTAATCTTTCTGCAACTGTGATATATGTCCCATCTTATCTTTATCTGGATCACAAAAGGATTCAGTTACATTTGCATGTCATTTGAACTCAATTTAGTTCAGTTTGTGAAAAAATGAGATATGATTCCGAAAAGAATCATTCAAAATCAAAAAAGAAAGAAGAATAATATTCTATACAATATTAGACCTTGAAACAGAACCTTGTTGAACAAAAAAGATGTATTCGGATACAATGGATATGCTCTGGGACGGAAGGATTCGAACCTCCGAATAGCGGGACCAAAACCCGTTGCCTTACCACTTGGCTACGCCCCATTTCTATTTTTATTCGACACTAATACTAATAAAGAATAATATTGGTATTAAGTGTTCGTCAATTCCAGTCCAACTATCTATAGACTAGAGAAAATCTTTCTTCTTTATAGAATATATTATAGATTATAGATTCGTGCTAGGATTTTGACATGTGTATATCTAGAATTCAACTGAATTTATTGATCATTACATATAATTCAATTAAGATATTGTATGAAAGTATGATTTCTTCTATTCTCCTTTGAGGATTGGAGGATTTTTGATTGAGCGGAAAAAGAAGGATTTTTTTGTCTACCTTACTTTCTTCATTTTTCCTTATATCAATAACTCAATCAAAATGCAATTATCTCGACGAACAAAATGTCTGTTATGCTTAATATCTTTAGTTTGATCTGTCTTAATTCTACCCTTTATCCGAGTAGTCTTTTCTTCGCCAAATTGCCCGAAGCCTATGCTTTTTTGAATCCAATCGTAGATGTTATGCCAGTCATACCTCTGTTCTTTTTTCTTTTAGCCTTTGTTTGGCAAGCTGCTGTAAGTTTTCGATAAGATCTTGAATACTATCCTAGAAAATTCATGATTTATTCGAGAAAAATTATAACAATTGATAAGATCAAATAAGTCTGGGAGTATGAACCTTCAATTCAAACATTGAAATTCTTGGATAGCCGCGAGAAATTCCGCTCGCCCCATTTCCCGATTCTAATCCTTTTTCCGGCGAAAGACCTTATTAGGTTAGGGTCCCTTAGAATATCTAATTGTGGGTATGAAAGTGATTTGTGGTAATCAAAGACTCTTATTACAAATTTCAACTTCATTTGAATTTCTGAACATTCTTTTCTATTTCTAGAATTCATTTCTTGGTGTCAAAATAGGATATGTGATATAAAAATGGAGGATCTATTATCTTTTCTCGTTTTTCTTTTTCAAAAAATGATCTTGGAGGTTGTGTAATGCTTACTCTCAAACTTTTCGTTTACACAGTAGTAATATTCTTTGTTTCTCTCTTCATCTTTGGATTCCTATCCAATGATCCAGGACGTAATCCTGGACGTGAAGAATAAAAATTTCGTTTTTCTTGCTTGATTTTACAATTTTCTTAAGATTTTATTTTCTATATTCCATACGTTTAACTAGGAAAAAAATCAAAAGGGGTTTGCGAAATTTGAAAGAAAAAAATAGAAAGTCATCAACGGAAACGGAAAGAGAGGGATTCGAACCCTCGGTACGAATAACTCGTACAACGGATTAGCAATCCGCCGCTTTCGTCCACTCAGCCATCTCTCCCAATTGAAAAAGATAATTACTATGTTACATTACACATCAAGTAAGGATTAAAGAAAGTATTTCTTTCACATTCTTTATCGTTATTATATAATTAGGAATTCCATTTAGATGCTCGAAAGATCCAAATAGAAAGATAAATAAAGAAGACCTTCTTGCTTTTATTTTGTTCGAAGTGCCTTTTGGGCCTGGCCCGGTCAATACCCAGCCGGGCCTTTTTTTTGTTCCAACGAATTCCCTTTATTTATAGGTATAGGAAACATACTCTAAATAAGATACCCAATTTGGTATCTGTGTAAGAATTTCCATTGTGGGGTTTACATATACTTATGATTTTTGTTATAATAGAAATTGAGAAGGATTTTTGATTCAAAAGAATCAATTAAGTATGTTTTGTAGTTTCTTATGTCATTCGGCAAACCCAATTTTAGATTCAAATCCAAGAATCATTCAGGAATTCTCAGTCAACGAATAGTTAAGGGTTCCCATTTGTCATAAATTTTGGCTTTTTTGAATGAAAATATACATTTGATTGTTCAATAGAAAAGTGAGGGGAAGTTTTTCGGCATTCGAAGGGGTGGATCAACTACAATCAAAAGGGGAAAGGGGTTTCTTTTAGAATTTTTATAAATTTAGCAAAAGGATTAAATTAAAAAAGGGATGCAAGTACAATAAACTAAAGTTTAGTAATCCAACCCAGAAAATTTTATCCTATTGTGTATCGTTTTGGCGGCATGGCCGAGTGGTAAGGCGGGGGACTGCAAATCCTTTTTCCCCAGTTCAAATCCGGGTGCCGCCTCATCAACAAACGAATCAAAATCTCTTATCTGCTGATATAAATCACCCAAATTTTCCCCAGTAGAACAGAATAAGGGAATTGTTGATACTTGGTTGATTCTAAACATCTATTCTGGGGATTTTGTAAAAGATTGGAAATCTTTCAATCTAAAATTCAAAGAAAGATTATATTATAATGGTCGAAGCAAGACTTCCCGATTCCCTTCTACTGCTAATGTAATATCTACTGATTGGGTCTTGAATTTCATTGGCATAGCCGGCGGCTAACTAGTTGTGGAAAGTCCTTTATGTAATCTACATATTATAGACTCGCGAGAATCTCTGAGTGTTCAGGCATTCAATCACTATTATATTGAGATTGGATGGATAATTTACTTTTTTATAGAAAAAGTGAAAAATTTTTATTATTTTTTTTGAAACCCCTCGTCAAGAGTATATTATACTATCCCCCAACTGCTTCAGAGAGACAATCGGGAAAGGGTACGGATTAGATCAAATAGGAAATAAAAGTATGTAATAGATAGCAATTGATCTTTGAAGTTGAAGGGCAACAAAGAATGGGCCCTCTTTTTTTTTTACTATATGTTCCATTAGTAACATTCCTTTGTAGCATCATTGTGTATTTTACTTGTGTTTAGTCTTTCCCGATTAGAAATCATATAGTAATTTTTTAGAAATGGATTTATTTGATTGGTTCATCAATAGTGTTGGGCCAGAATCCCTTTTTGACTCTGGACCATGGATTCTACTATTATTAGTGAGCAATACAATAATGGAATATTTCTATCATAAAGATAAGGGACATAATTGACATGGATATAGTAAGTCTCGCTTGGGCTGCTTTAATGGTAGTCTTTACATTTTCCCTTTCACTCGTAGTATGGGGAAGAAGTGGACTTTAGAAGCACTACTAATTTAGTTGAGGAATGAAAGGTATCAATTGTTTTATAGATCGTTCTGCAACGCATTTTTTATTTGATTTGAAAATTCTTTCAATTCAAAATATATTCATTTCGAAATTCCATTGGATTCTAGTGGAGAAATGTATTGTATAACAGTAAAACAATTATTTCAGAAAGAAAGAGAATTGGGTCCTACGTTAATTCCATATATGGATTAATCACTACATATATTGTAGATATAGATAGAAGCTAATATAGTATACCAACTTTATTAGAAAGTCAAGTACAACTTTATACACTACTATAACAGTAATAGAGAGTATGGTAAGAAAGAAATTTCTTTCTTACCATACTCTCGGATCTCATAGAATACCGGACATTATAGTCCGTTGATTTCATTTAAGACGCAAAAAAAGAATCCTTTTGATTTGATTTCTTCAACTATTGATAAGAACTCAGAAGTCAAGTTTCATTTCAAGTAATTAATTATTTTGACTGACTGTTTTTACGTAAATGATAAGTAGAAAAGCAGTAGGAACTAAAATGAACAGTGCAGTAGCAATAAATGCAAGAATATTTACTTCCATAATCTCAATCTCATCGTTTTTTTATTTCACAATAACTCGGGATTTAATCCCATAGAGATGATAAATCTTTCAACTGTCAATTCAATGAATGCATTACCTATCGATGATCTTGAATCGGATCAATATCATGAATAACAATATCTGAGCTATTAAATTAATTCGTCGTCGAGAATTGAATAGTATAACATACGAAGATCTTTTATCCATACCGAATCCAAGATGGGATTCCCGGACCAATCAAAAATTCCTTTATTTATCCTTCTTTTCTGTTCTTTCTTTTCTATAACTTACCTTAGGTCTTCCGTGTAGAACCATCAAATGAAATATCCTCGTCCGTTTCCATTAACTTAACTACAAAACCCCAACAAACAATACAAGCGAAGTGGAAAAAAAGAGGAATTAGGTTGTAAATTTGAATGATCCCATTTTCTTTGGAAGACAAAGAAGTATGAGAAAGATGAGTCGCGGGAGAAAATATGGAATATTCTATCAACTTCACTATTTTAATTATTTTCATTTTAGTTTAGGGTTTGTTCTTTCTTCGACAGAATCCTGAAAAAAAGAGGGGAAACCCCTTCGGAATTAAATTATGCTCTCTGTCCCTTCTTTCATTTCACATAAAATGGAGAGGTTAATTGATGTACTTATTGGATCCGTCGGGACTGACGGGGCTCGAACCCGCAACGTCCGCCTTGACAGGGCGGTGCTCTTGCCTATTGAACTACAATCCCAGGGAAATAAGAAGAGATCTAGCAGAAAATTTGGATTCTTTTTTCTTCTCTCTTATCAGGTATTTCTTAAGAACAAGAGGTTTCTACCATCTGATAGTAGATTGGCGAATTGTTGGGCCGAGCTGGATTTGAACCAGCGTAGACATATTGTCAACGAATTTACAGTCCGTCCCCATTAACCACTCGGGCATCGACCCAACGCCTAATTAGACGTTCCATAATCAACTTTCTTTCGTCTCCCAGGCGGACAAATCCATTTCACTTTTGATAAAATATATCAAATCAAACTGCCACGGATAGACTGAGGAGTTGACAAATCCATTTCACTTTTGATAAAATCCTACTCCTATGGTCTTGGTATACCCCTAGAGGGACTTGAACCCTCGTTTTCTCCGTGAAAGAGAGAGGTCGTAACCACTGGACCATAGGGGCACCAATGGACCATAGGGGCCTATGGCCACCTTTATTCATAAATAAACTAGAAATAATAGTTGCTGAGGGCCGGCCACCTTTAGGAAATCAAAAAGCACTACACAATACAAATACAATAGGGAATAAGGCCTAAGGCCACCTTAACTTAATATAAAATATAAATCAGCCGAGGGACACCTTTAGAAGATGAATAGGATATGAATCAAACCGAAAAACTCGTTCACTTTTCTGGGGGTTAATGGTAATCAAACTTTACCATTAAACTATACAATGGATCCAAGAGACGGTACCTCTGAATCAGCAGGAGATGAAAAAAAAATGATTTACCAAAGTCTGATTTGGGAATT